ATCATCTCATAAATATGAGTAAGAGATATATGGATATATCCATTTCATGTCAAAACATGATTTTTTTTATTTGTACATCGGGTTCTTTAGAGAATCTCTTTTAGAAAAATTATCCTTGTCTTTGTTTATGTCTCGGGTTGGGACAAATTACTATAATTCGTCCCCGCCTACGGATCAGTCGACATTTTTCGCAAATTTTACGAACAGAAGCCCTTATTTTCATATTTGTTATTCCTTACCTTAACTTAATTAAGAATCTACTTCTTGGAAGAAAATAAGTTTCTTGAAATTTTGAACTTCGAATTGTATCTCCATGAAAAAAGGAATGTTGAAGTTGAAAAAACTCCCTAATTATTCGAATCCTTGTTTCGGATTCTATAAATTATACGCCCTTTGGTTGAATCATAACGACTTACTTCAATTTTGACTCTATCTCCTGGTAGTATCCGTATAAAACTACGTCGGATCCTTCCTGAAACATAACCTAGAATCATATTTTCATTATCTAAACGCACCCGGAACATACCGTTGGGAAGTGATTCAGTAATTAAACCTTCATGAATCCATTTTTGTTCTTTCATTCCAGGTAAAACCCCCTTAAGGTATTAATTAATGGAGGAGTAGTGATATTAGACAACCCGCCCTTTCTCTTTTTTTCTTCACAAATAGGAAGTTCCGGATCCAATTCGAATATCAGAAGGATTACCATATATAACACAAAATTTCTCCACCAATTCTTTCTAGGCGAGCCTCTCGGTCTGTCATTATACCTCTAGAAGTAGAAAGAATTACAATCCCCATACCACCTAAAATTCTAGGAATTCGTTGATAGTTAGAATAGATTCGTAGACCAGGTCGACTGATCCGTTTTAAATTTAAAATAGTTCTATCTGTTCCTTTCCTATTCCTTCTATGTCGCAGGGTTAAAACCAAAAAATATTTGTTGCTTTCCTGATGTTTCCTCACGTTTTCGATAAAACCTTCCCGTAAAAGTATTTTAACAATGTTTTCGGTGATATTAGTAGATGCTATTCGAACCGTTACTTTTCTATCCATGTCGGCATTTCGTATAGAGGTTATTATGTCAGCAATAGTGTCCCTGCCCATGATGAACTAAAATTATTAGTGCCTCCTAACTTTGATATAATCAACATGCTCTTTTTTCTTTTTTTATTTATGAATTCTATTAAATATTAAATTAAAGGTATATGCGTGAAACACAATCTACTAATTAATCTATTTCATTCACTTACTATAACTATATCATGGTCTCGTCTTATAATACCTCAGGGGCTAAGGAAACTATTTTAGTAAAATTTAACTGTCTCAATTCCCGGACGATCGCACCAAAAATTCGAGTTCCTTTTGGATTTCCTTCTTGATCAATAATAACTGCAGCATTGTCATCATATCGTATTATCATACCGTTGTCACGTTTGAGTTCTTTACAGGTACGTACAATTACAGCTCTGATTACTTCTGATCTTTCTAGAGGCATATTTGGTACTGCTTCTTTGATCACAGCAACAATAACGTCACCAATATGAGCGTATCGGCGATTACTAGTTCCTATGATTCGAATACACATCAATTCTCGGGCCCCGCTGTTGTCCGCTACATTCAAATGGGTCTGGGGTTGAATCATATCATTTTTTTATTCGATTTTTCAATGCAAAGAACGAAGGAAAAAAAAAGAAATATTGTTTGTCCAAAATCAAAAAAAGAAACCTGCAATTTTTTTTCATCCCAAAGACATCTTTTTCTTTTATTCCTATCCCGAAATAATGAATTGAGTTCGTATAGGCATTTTGGACGCCGCTATTGAAATAGCTTTTCTAGCTATATTTTCTGCTACTCCACCCATTTCATAAAGTATTCTACCTGGTTTAACGACAGCTACCCAATATTCGGGGGATCCTTTCCCCGAACCCATACGTGTTTCTGTAGGTCTTACTGTAACTGGTTTGTCTGGAAATATACGTACCCATATTTTTCCACCACGGCGTACGTTTCGTGTCATTGCTCGTCGCCCCGCTTCTATTTGTCTAGATGTGATCCAAGCAGGTTCAAGTGCTTGAAGAGCGTATCTACCGAAACAAATACGATTACCTCGATAAGATATTCCCTTCATTCTTCCTCTATGTTGTTTACGGAATCTGGTTCTTTTGGGGTTATAGTGGATGGGTCTTTTTCAAATTCCATCTCTACTCCAGAACCGGACATGAGAGTTTCTTCTCATCCAGCTCCTCGCGAATGAAATGATTCACAAAAATTTAGTTAAGATAAAATTCAATTTTTTTGAATAATACACTGAATCGTGGGATTCTTTGATATTTCATCTAATTTTCATCTAATCTATTTCTATTAGAAATTTTTATATCTTGTTTATATATAGCTTTTGGATATATAGCTAAACATATATTTATAGATAATGTCATTTATAATTTATAATATAAATTTATTTATAATATATAAGGCTATAACGAATCTTTATTTTGTT